AATTAGGTAGGTCGCTAGTAGAGTTCCCTATCTATAATTTTGCTATTTAATGAAATAATTTTTCTGAAATATTGGAGAAATCGCTTGGCTGGGTAGAAAGATTAAGTACAATTTTGAATGTTTTGCTTATGTACAAAGTACCAAATATTCTAATTAGACCAAATATTCTAATTAGGTCGGGCGATCATTTTTCAGTCGTTCATTGAATGATAAATCACTACAAGTGAAGGAGATACACGATTTAAATAACGAAAGATCCAATATTTAAAAATTGTATCTAAAATGACTGGAAAAGTAGAAACAAGACCGGATATAATTTGATCATTATGAGCAAATCCAAAATCTTTGTAGACAGAGCCAATCATTAATTCCCAACCGTGGGGCGAATGGAATCCTATACATAAATCAGTTAATAAAAGAATAGAAAAAGCTTTTATTGTGTCGCTTAAGTTATATAGGAATTCTTGAACCCAAGAGTTAAGAATAACAAGTTCTTCATTACCTAAAATAGAATAACCACTTAGAATAACGAAACAGATTATATTTGTCGAGAAGTGTAAAATTGTATGGATACGATCCTCATTGTGCATCTTGATCAATTGGATCGTTTCTTTGTAGATTTCAACGCGAAGCTTTTGTAAATGCGTTTCCGGGTATTCCTTTATCATTTCCTCCAAACGAAGGAGTTCCTCTAAGTCTATGAATTTTTTTAGAATACTCTTTTCTTGAATATCATTCAAAAAAATTTCGGATTGTCTAATATTCCACCAATTAGTAATCCAAGATTCCAGACTTTTTTTAAATGAGAGAGAGATCCACCAAGGCAAAAATACTATAGATGCAAGATATAGAAGGGAAATGAATACTTTCTTTTTTGCCATTTTTTCGTCTGTGAATTTTTGAAGTTTTAATGAACTCACCCCATGCGTCGACTCTATATGATACTAATATTTCTATCAAGCATAAGTTATATTCCAAGTCATCTAGCCCATTAATCTATTTCAGAGTTTTTATTTGTGATGCAGTATAGTGGTTCGTCCTTGAATCTAGAAAGAATACAGAAATAGAATAAGAAAGAGCCCACTTCAAATTAATATTAGTCGGATTTCGAGACGAAAGAACTCCTGTTCTATTAAAAAAAATATCAAATATTTCGAAAAAAAAAATTATGGACACAAAAATTTTCGTTTTAGGGTTGTTTCGTATACGTTTACTTTGGCTCGAATAAGCGTTCGGAAGAAACTTCCGTTAACTTATGGTATAGAAAAAAAAAGAGGATTCTTGAGTTTTTTCCCTCTTGCAAAGTATTAATTCTTCAGTTTCTTTTTTCAAAATACTTCAATTGGTACGCGCAAGAAATAGGCCAATTCAGCAGCTTTTTGCTCAATTTCTCGTGGAGTCAAATTCTCATCAGTACGCGTCAAGGGAATGGCCCCCTGGCCTCTGATTTCCATATAAAGGACCCGACGAGCAAAAAGACCCTCTTTATTTTCTATTCTGATGGACTGAATGTCTTTCATAAGGAATCGGAGGAATATGCGACGGTTTTTTCCAGGGAATCCCCAACGAAAAATACACACTATGCCCTCTTTTATATCGAATCGATCATAACCACTACCTACATTCCACGAAATTGTGCACCACAAGTAGGAACTAATAAAAAGACCCGCGATCCCATAGAAAGACATCACGATCCCTTGTGGAAAAAAATGGATTTGCTGAGAAGGAAATAAAGATATAAAATTCCTACCAAAATAACTGGAGGTTCCAACCAATACAAACCCTAATGAACCTAAAAAAAGAATAAGGGCCCAGCCGAAATTACTTATTTTTCGAGATCCCGCTATAAGTTCTATCCATATACGTTCTGATCGCCAACTCATATTCTCACTAGACCTAGTTGCATTTTATTGGAATTGGAAAAATAACAAAAATAAATTGGATTTTACTTTTTTTGTTTCCGAAGTAACTTTCATCAACCAGCACTACTATGATGTGAACCTTTAAGAATAATTCATCGAATTGCTTAGATCCAAACTAAAATAATAACATCTCTTATAGATATCCACATATATATAGATATATTGACTTTACGTTTCCGAAATTCTCCCCGATGCCGATCCATTTGAAAAATGAATTTACCCATATATCATGTTTACACATACATAAGAGCTTATGCTCGAAAGAAGCAACATGTTATACCATATTCTACTAAATAGATATGGGTGTTATGATCCAAGTCAGTTTTGAAAAAAAAAAATGGATAAGATTTGTCGCTATAGTATCTAAAAAATCTTGTTTTTTTGAACATGAAGAGATAAAGAAACCATTGCAATTGCCGGAAATACTAAGCCTACTAAAGGCACAAAAATGGAGGGAAAGTTGTTGAGAGTTATCATTGAATGGGTACCTCGATTTAATATTTGTACCTGTTATTTTTATTTATTGTTTTATATTAATATTTTTATTTTAACCTTATTTTGTTAGAAACTTATATTGT